TATCAACAAAGAACAGGTTTAACTGAAGCTGTTCAAACAGGCATAGGTCAATTAAATGGTATTCCCATAGCAATTGGGGTTATGGATTTTCAGTTTTTGGGGGGTAGTATGGGATCTGTAGTAGGCGAGAAAATCACTCGTTTGATCGAGTATGCTACTAATCGATCTCTACCTGTTATTATTGTGTGTGCTTCCGGAGGAGCACGTATGCAAGAAGGAAGTTTGAGCTTGATGCAAATGGCTAAAATATCTTCTGCTTCATATAATTATCAATCAAATAAAAAGTTATTCTATGTATCAATCCTTACATCCCCTACAACTGGTGGAGTAACGGCCAGTTTTGGTATGTTGGGAGATGTCATTATTGCTGAACCTAACGCGTACATTGCTTTCGCAGGTAAAAGAGTAATTGAACAAACATTGAATAAAACAGTACCCGACGGTTCACAAGCAGCTGAGTATTTATTCCATAAGGGCTTATTCGACCCAATCATACCGCGTAATCTTTTAAAAGGCGTTCTGAGTGAGTTATTTCAGCTACACGGTTTTTTTCCTTTGAAAAATAGATATATATAATATAGAAATAGAACGAAAATATTAAAATCTAGAAAAAATAGAAGTGATTTCTATGCCTTGCCTACCAAGAACTTCCATTTTTTATTAGAAATCTAATCCCTTTTTGTTGGGTTGAATTAGTTTAGTTAGAGTCGCGAACTTATAATAAACTCTTTATCTTTAATAAAAAAAAAACTCTTTATTTTATTAGTAAGATAGAAAGAAAGGACGGGAGAATTCATAAAATTTCTTAAACTTAAAGTGGGTTGTCATACATATTCGTGTAGAAAGATGAATAGGTACACTAAATTTTCATTTAGTTCTCATTCCTTGCACTTATTAAGTACTTAATAATCTTAATATTATATTATTTATAATATAATAATTATAATATAATATAATAGATATACTTATGATATCTTTATATTTATAATAGATACAAATATTAAATTAATAGATACAAATATTAAATTGAGGTACCCGTTCTATGACAGATCTTTACTTACCTTCTTTTTTTGTCCCTTTAGTAGGCCTAGTATTTCCGGCGATTGCAATGGCTTCTTTATTTCTTCATGTACAAAAAAATAAGATTGTCTAGACCTGATGGGCCCAACCAGATATTTTTTTTGGTACAGATATTTGTTTAGTGTAATGCGGTATGATATGTGCCTTTTTTCCGAATACAAATGAAAGAACTGTTATGCATGCGGATACATGATATCCGTATAAATCCATGTATATACGGGTTATAAAAACGATCGGCAAATATTTTTATAATAGAAAGTCAATGTATCTAACCAATTACTCCTAAGGGTTCATATCAGAATAGTTTTAGTTGATGAAAGTTACTTTGGCATCAAGAAAAATAAAGTCAAATTTTTTTTTTCTGAATTCCAATCGAATGTAATCGGATCTAGTATAGTATGAACTGGCGATCAGAACATATATGGATAGAACTTATAACAGGGTCTCGAAAAGCAAGTAATTTTTTCTGGGCCTTTATTCTTTTTTTAGGTTCACTAGGATTCTTAGTGGTTGGAATTTCTAGTTATCTTGGTAGGAATCTGATACCTGGATTTCCTTCTCAACAAATTATTTTTTTTCCACAAGGGATCGTGATGTCGTTCTATGGGATCGCGGGTTTATTCATTAGTTCCTATTTGTGGTGCACAATATCGTGGAATGTAGGTAGTGGTTATGATCGATTCGATAGAAAAGAAGGAATAATGTGTATTTTTCGTTGGGGATTCCCCGGAATAAATCGTCGCATTTTCCTTCGCTTCTTTATGAAAGATATCCAATCAATCAGAATGGAGGTTAAAGAGGGTCTTTTTCCTCGTCGTATTCTTTATATGGAAATCAGAGGCCAAGGAACCATCCCCTTGACTCGTACTGATGAGAATTTGACTCCACGAGAAATTGAACAAAAAGCTGCCGAATTGGCCTATTTCCTGCGCGTACCAATTGAAGTTTTTTGAATTTTTATCAAAAGGAACAAATTCGTTCGGATTTATCCAATTGAGATATTCGGAAATCCCATTTACTTAGAATTTACTTATTCTATTATAAATATATATATTTCATCCGATTCTATTATAAATATATATATTTCACCGAAACGGGATCCTTAATTCTATTTCTATATTCTTTTTTTCTAGATCTAAGGACTACATTTTTACAAAAAACTGGGAATAGATCCATAGGTTCGATACCTTGTTATAGAACTCGTGCTTTAGAGAAATATAAGATCAGATAAAGTTGACAAATGAAGCAGTTCATTAACAATTCACAGAAAAAAAAATGAAAAAAAAGAAAGCATTGGCTTCCCTCGCGTATCTTGCATCTATAATATTTTTGCCCTGGTGGATCTCTCTCTCATTTCAAAAAAGTCTGGAACCTTGGATTATTCATTGGTGGAATACTAGGCAATCCGAAAATTTTTTGAATGATATTCAAGAGAAAAATGTTTTAGAAAAATTCCTAGAATTAGAAGAACTATTCTTGTTGGATGAAATGATAAAAGAATACCCAGAGACACATATAAAAAAGCTTCGTATAGGAATACACAAAGAAACGATACAATTGGTCAAAACACATAATGAATATCATCTCCATATCATTTTGCATTTGTCGACAAATATAATCTGTTTTACTATTCTAAGTGGTTATTTTATTCTGGGTAATGAAGAACTTGTTATTCTGAATTCTTGGATTCAGGAATTCTTCTATAACTTAAGTGACACAATAAAAGCTTTTTCTATTCTTTTAGTTACTGATTTATGGATTGGATTTCACTCAACCCATGGTTGGGAACTAATGATTGGTTCGATCTACAATGATTTTGGATTGGCTCATAATGAGCAAATTATATCTGGTCTTGTTTCCACTTTTCCAGTTATTCTAGATACAATTGTGAAATATTGGATCTTCCGTTTTTTAAATCGCGTATCTCCTTCGCTTGTAGTCATTTATCATTCAATGAATGAATGATAAACTTATTTGATTTCCTGATTTGATTTCCTGATATCAATCAAAAAGTTTTTTCACGTAAAAAAAGGGCATTTTTTATTTTTCTCATTCTTTATACTTTTCAAGGCCTTCGTCCTGTTTTCGTCGAATTTTTTCAGTACAATGGCAGACTCGTGGATAGGGAACTATACTAGCTACCTATCTAATTTATTGTAGAAATTCCGGGATCAATGATTGGATCATGCAAAATAGAAATACTTTTTCTTGGGTAAAGGAACAGATGACTCAATTTATTTCTGTATCGATCATGATATATGTAATAACTCGAGCATCTATTTCAAATGCGTATCCCATTTTTGCGCAGAAAAGTTATGAAAATCCACGAGAAGCAACCGGGCGAATTGTATGCGCCAATTGCCATTTAGCTAATAAGCCTGTGGATATTGAAGTTCCGCAAGCTGTACTTCCTGATACTGTATTTGAAGCAGTTGTTCGAATTCCTTATGATATGCAAGTGAAACAAGTCCTTGCTAATGGTAAAAAAGGGGCTTTGAACGTGGGGGCTGTTCTTATTTTACCCGAGGGATTCGAATTAGCCCCCACCGATCGTATTTCTCCCGAGGTGAAAGAAAAGATAGGAAATCTGTCTTTTCTGAGTTATCGTCCTAATAAAAGAAATATTCTTGTGATAGGTCCTGTTCCAGGTCAAAAATATAGTGAAATCGTCTTTCCCATTCTTTCCCCCGACCCTGCTACAAAGAAAGACGTTAACTTCTTAAAATATCCTATATATGTAGGTGGGAACAGGGGAAGGGGTCAGATTTATCCTGATGGGAGCAAGAGTAACAATACAGTCTATAATGCTACATCCGCGGGTATAGTAAGCAAAATAGTACGTAAAGAAAAGGGGGGATATGAAATAACCATAGTTGATGCATCGGATGGTCACCAAGCGGTTGATATTATACCTCCAGGGCCAGAACTTCTTGTTTCAGAGGGTGAATCTATCAAGCTTGATCAACCATTAACAAGCAATCCTAATGTAGGGGGGTTTGGTCAGGGAGATGCAGAAATAGTGCTTCAAGATCCATTACGCGTCCAAGGCCTTTTGTTCTTCTTGGCATCTGTTATTTTGGCACAAATTTTTTTGGTTCTTAAAAAGAAACAGTTTGAAAAGGTTCAATTATATGAAATGAATTTCTAGATCCAGAAATTCATTACCATCAAGTTGATAAAAAGCGCCGAATTCTTGTTGATCAAAAAAATGAAATATGTATTTCTGTAAACTTCCTTAAACCTACTTTGCTTTGTTTTTTGTTTATAGTATTTTTGCGAGATCTATGGAATTCATTACTTGTATTCCATTTTTAGTACTAGGCACTAGCCAATAGGTATACAAAAACAAAGGAAGAAGATACAAGACAAGGACTGGACAAATGAAATGAAAGGAACAGGTACCTCTAGGAAGGATTATAAGTCTTCCTAATCTTCTATTCGACACAAGAAAAGGTAGAACTCCTTTTTCTTGTGTCGTCTTGTATCGAAATAATAATGCTTTTTCTCTTGTTCACCAAAGATTAATATTTCTTCTTTTCCGGATATATCGGAAATCTTTTGTTTAGATTCATACATTCATTATTTTAAATAAATAAAAACATAAGAAATAATAAGTAGTAGACAAACAAAAAGTTTTAGAGGGGAGTCATTCATTGAGTAAATGGAGCTTCTTCTTCTATTATTCAATTAACTTCCACTTTTAATTTATATTATTTATTTTTCAATATTACTCAAAATTTACTTGTTTGGTTGAAAAGCGGCGCGGATTAGAATCTATTTTTACGCATACCTAAATGCTTATTTTTTATTTTATCTTTTTTTTCTATTTTATATACAATAAGTTTTTATTTGTTTACTATAAGAAATGTAGAAATGATTTGCAGAATATCTCATCCGTTTAAATTATCCATATGATATTG